GGATTTACGTAATTGGAAGTAACCAATTAGGTTTACGACGAAACCTAGAAATCGATCACTGATCCAATTGGAGTACTTCTACGGGATAGACCTCAACAGAAAACTGTTGAGTAACGGCAGCAAGTGATTGAGTTCAGTAGTTCTTCATAGAAAATTATTGACTCTAGAGATATGGTAATATGGAGAAGACAAAAGGGTTTGAAGCACGGACAGAACCGGAAGCGCTCCTTGTTTCAAAGAGAGGAAGACGGGTTATTCACATTTCATTTGATGGTCAGAGGCGAATTGAAAGCTAAGCAGTGTATAAAGATCCCGGGGGAAAAATAGAGATGTCTCCTACGTTACCCATAATATGTGGAAGTATCGACGTAATTTCATAGAGTCATTCGGTCTGAATGCTACATGAAGAACATAAGCCAGATGACGGAACGGGGAGACCTAGGATGTAGAAGATCATAACATGAGCGATTCGGCAGATTTGGATTCCTATATATCCACTCCTATGGTATTTCATCATACGATTCATAGAAGATCCATCTGTCTAGATATCATCATATACATCTAGAAAGCCGTATGCTTTGGAAGAAGCTTGTACAGTTTGGGAAGGGGTTTTGATTGCTAAAAAAGAAGAATCCACTTCAACCGATATGCCCTTAGGCGCGGCCATACATAACATAGAAATCACACTTGGAAAGGGTGGACAATTAGCTAGAGCAGCAGGTGCTGTAGCGAGACTGATTGCAAAAGAGGGTAAATCAGCCACATTAAGATTACCTTCTGGAGAGGTCCGTTTGATATCCAAAAACTGCTTAGCAACAGTCGGACAAGTGGGTCATGTTGAGGCGAAGCAAAAAAGTTTGGGTAAAGCCGGATCGAAGTCTTGGCTAGGTAAGCGTCCTGTAGTCAGAGGAGTAGCTATGAACGCTGTAGACCATCCCCATGGGGGCGGTCAAGGGAAAGCCCCAGTTGGTAGAGACCGACCTACCACCCCTTGGGGTCATCCTACGCTTGGAAAAAGAACTAGGAAAAGGAAAAAATATAGTGATAGTTTGATTCTTCGTCGCCGTAAATCGTAAATAAAGAAGAATATGGAAAATCGAATTTGGGGAAAAATTGGGATCTTTTGACAAAAAGACAAAAAAAGGAGTTTCATCACATGCATTTACAAAAAAAAAACCTTTGACAAAAAGACAAAAAAAAGGAGTTTCATCACATGCATTTACGAAAAAAAAAACCTTTGACAAAAAGACAAAAAAAGAAGTTTCATCACGTGCATTTACGAAAAAAAAACCCTTTTGTGGCTCATCATTTACGGAACAAAATAGAAAAACTCAATAAAAAGGGGGAAAAAGAAACCATATTAACTTGGTCTAGAGCATCTAGCATTATACCCATAATGGTTGGCCATACAATTGCTATTCATAATGGAAAAGAACATTTACCTATTTATATAGAAGATCGTATGGTCGGTTATAAATTGGGAGAATTCGTGCCTACTCGAACTTTTGGTGAACATCCGAAAAACGAGAATAAATCTCGTCGTTAATTTTGTGAGATTTCATGAGAATTTGCATATAGATTTGTTGGAAAGAGGTACGAGGGAGGGCTCAAGCCCTTTTTCAGATTTCTTTTCAGATTTCCATCGCTATTCTATAGATGGAAAGAAAATCTGGATCTATCGAGTCTATGGATTCTGTCCTTCCTATCTATTCTGGATATGGAATTTTCTACTCGAGAGAAAGGCCGGACTTTTTCTTCTATTTATTCCGCCTTTCCTTTCTATTATTTAGATTTCGAATCCGCTTTCGATGCTATCTATATCTATATAGGTCAAATCCTCTGGGATTTACCAGTCTCTCTTTGGAAAAAAGATTGTAATGGAATTTGGAATTGTAACATTCTTCTTTCTCTACAGACAACATTCTTGTATCTCTATAGAATCGAATTCCAAGAAAATAGAATCGAATTCCAAGAAATCCTAAAGAGGAGTCTAATAATAGGATTAATATCCTCTCAATCATTCTTATTGCTTTCCTATGGAAATGTATCCAATGGATATGGAAATATAGGAAATAAAAGAGCTTTCCTATTCATATCCAAGCTTTTTTCAACGGTCTGTCTCGGATATGGAAATTGTTATTCTCCTATTTAGGGAAGTACCTCAATTCCCTTTTTTGTATTTCATTTGGATTGGCGGTTTTGCTTTTGGTCTTTTCTAGCTATACCGGTTTCAAGAGAGAAAGAGAAAAGAGAGAAAAAGAAAACCAAACAAATACAAATGGGAATGAATAGTTCATTAGCTAGCTATTCGATTCTTCATTTAGGAATTCTATACAGAATATATGAGAACAGAATCTATATATATATGAGATTCATAATATATATCTATATAAGTATGAATCATACATATTCTATGAAGAATACATATTAGTGATAATATGTATATATGAAGTAACAAGAATAAGAAAGTAACAAGAAGAATAGAAGAATTGCTCATCATCCATTGGTAGGGGGTAACGAACTTTATGAGAAAGAAGAACTCGAATAGATCGGGCACGGAAATCAAAGTTGTAGCTAAACATATACATATGTCTGTTTTCAAAGCCCGAAGAGTCATTGATCAAATTCGCGGGCGTTCCTATGAAGAAACACTTATGATACTGAAATTCATGCCTTATAGAGCCTCTTATCCCATTTTACAATTGGTTTCTTCCGCAGCAGCAAATGCTCGTCATAATATGGGTTCAAAGGAAGCTGATTCATTTATTAGTAAAGCCGAAGTCAGTAGTGGGGGCACTATTGGGAAAAAGGTAAGACCCCGGGCTAAAGGGCGTAGTTATCCAATAAAAAGACCTACCTGTCATATCACAATTGTACTGAGGGATCAATCGATTATAGAAATCCAAGAAATCCAAAATGTAGATTCCTAAAATGGAGATTCCTATGGAAAAATCACATATGGATGGAAAAATAGTAGAATCCAAAATATGGGACAAAAAATCAATCCACTTGGTTTCAGACTTGGTACAACTCAAAGTCATCATTCCATTTGGTTCGCGCGACCAAACCATTTTTCCGCGGGTCTCCAAGAAGATGAAAGAATACGAGACTGTATCAAGAATTATGTGCAAAAAAAGATGGGAGTATCCTCGGGTTTCGAACGAATTACCCATATCATAATTCAAAAAACAATAGATTCCATCAAGGTCATAATCTCTATGGGATCCTCCAATTTATTCACAGAGAATGAAGAGAATGAAGAGAATGAAGAGAATGAAGAGAATGAAGAGAATGAAGAGAATGAAGAGAATGAAACACAAGAAATGGAAGAATTCCAAACACAAGAAATAGAAGAATTACGAAGAAATGTACAAAAAAAGTTAAATCCTATGAACCAGAGACTGGAATTCGACATTCTGATCCAAAAAGTGAAACAACCTTATGGGCAACCTAAGATTCTTGCAGAATATATAGCTTCACAATTACAAAATAGAGTTTCCTTTCGAAAAGCAATGAAAAAAGCTATAGAATTCACTAACACTAAAAAAACGGATACAAAAGGAATTCAAATACAAATTGCAGGACGTATCGGCGGAAAAGAAAAGGCCCATGTCGTATGGATTAGAAAAGGTAGAGTTCCCCTACAGACGATTCGTGCTAAAATAGATTATTGTTCCTATACGGTTCGAACTACCAATGGGGTCTTGGGTATCCAAATTTGGATATTTGTAGACAAGGAAGAATACTAGAATGGATCCTCTTTTTTCTTGTTCTTCCATCTAAGGTAAGGAAGAAGAAATACTCATTGGATTTCTATAGGGTTCAATAAAAGTTCTATTTACCATTGCATTTGGGAGAATTGCTATGCTTAGTGTGTGACTCGTTGGTTTCTTCTTTCGAGTTAGGATTCAAAAAACGGATCCCTACACTATAGAACTATAGACTCATAACTATAGAAACGAAAAACCAACTTATTGCTTCGTATTGTCAAGATCCCACAAAAGAGTGACTATATGATGTACCGATCATGTAGTTGTAGCAACTGAAATTTTCTTCCATCCAAAAATGGGATACAAATGGGATTATGATCAATCCAATTCTCGGGTTAGAAAACAAAAAAAGGAAAGGGATGTAGATAAACGGAAAGGTGATAGAAAGAGAGAAGGAAAATAGCAGTGATATAATACGATTCCCATATGTATGGTCTATGAATCATCTCATAAAAAGCAATGTGATAAAGCATCAATACCGACAATCCAACAAAGTCCAGAGCCCGAGTGAATAGAAACTGAGGGGATTGACTCAGAAACCAATTTCGTTGGGAGCTCCATTGCAGAGTTCAGACCTAACCATTCCTAGAGAAGCTATAGGAACGACGGAACCCATGACTGCATAAGATTCTATGGAAAGAAAACGAATCTGAATAATTCATTGGGAAGGATGGCGGAATGAACCAGGAACCAATTGATTCTAAGTGGTCATAGTATGGGTTGACCTCTACGAATGAAGCAGAAAAGAGTCAATATTCGCCCGCGAAACTCTGATTTCTTTCCTAGATGACAAAATTTTGCGTGATTCCATAAAGGTAACCCAAATGAAAATGGTAAACAAAATGAAAATCAAGAAGAATGGATGCCAAATGGAGAAATCGAACTATAGTTGCGGATAGTCTCCCAAGCAAGGAAGTGAAAATACAAAATACGAATTGCATTCTTTTATTTGATTCGCGAGGAGCTGGATGAGAAGAAACTCTCATGTCCAGTTCTGCAGTAGAGATGGAATTGGGAAAGGGAAACAACCATCAACTATAACCCGAAAAAAACCAGATTTCGTAAACAACATAGAGGAAGAATGAAAGGAAGATCTTCTCGAGGCAATCGTATTTGTTTCGGAAGATACGCTCTTCAAGCACTTGAACCCGCTTGGATCACAGCTAAACAAATAGAAGCTGGGCGAAGAGCAATGACACGATATGCACGTCGTGGCGCAAAAATATGGATACGCCTATTTCCCGACAAACCCGTTACGCGAAAAAAAGCAGGATCGCGTATGGGTGGCGGGAAGGGGGAACTCGAATATTGGGTAGCCGTTGTCAAGCCCGATCGAATACTTTATGAAATGATTGGAGTATCCGAAACCGTAGCTAGAGCAGCTATGTCAATAGCTGCGTACAAAATGCCGATACGAACCAAATTTGTTATTGCGCAACGCGATCCATAGGTGATAGAATAGATAGAAACCATACCATCCAGAAGTATGGTGGTATTTTCCTATTGAGATACATCGTTCTTTCTAGATACATCATATTTCTTTTTTTACTTGAATCTTTGGATGGAAAGAGCAGATCAAAAAAATCATGATTCAACCTCAGACCTTTTTGAATGTAGCGGATAACAGCGGGGCCAAAAAATTGATGTGTATTCGAATCTTAAGGACTGGTCATCGCCAATATGCTCTTATCGGTGACGTTATTGTTGCTGTAATCAAGAAAGCGGTGCCTCATATGTCTATAGAAAGATCCGAAATCATTCGAGCCGTAATTGTACGTACACGTAAAGAATTGAAACGTGACAACGGCATGAGAATACGCTATGATGACAATGCGGCAGTTGTCATCAATAAAGAAGGAAATCCAAAGGGGACTCGCGTTTTTGGTGCGATTCCTGAAGAATTGAGAAAGCTCCGTTTCACAAAAATCATCTCATTAGCCCTTGAGGTATTCTAAATGAGATCCATTCTTATATAGTAGGGGATCGAAACTAGATCCATTCGTAAATAATGGCACAGGTATATACTTTTTAGATTAGAATTCCTAAAAAACATGTGGATTATATCCAAATTAGAGGACAACAATCATTCCAATTCATCATGGGTAGAGACACGATTGCCGATATCATCACTTCCATCAGAAATGCTGATATGGAGAAAAAAGAAACTGTTCGAATCATATCTACCAATATAACTGAAAACGTTGTGAAAATATTTCTACAGGAAGGTTTTATTGAACACGTTCGAAAACATCGGGAAAATGATAAAGATTTCTTGGTTTCAACTCTGCGGAAGCATAAAAGGATGAGAAAACGTATCATTTTACGAAGAATAAGCCGGCCGAGTTTACGAATCTATTCTACCTATCAAAAAATTCCAAAGATTTTAGGTGGAATGGGAATTGCAATTCTTTCCACTTCTCAAGGTATCATGACAGATCGAGAAGCCCGGCTAAAACGAATTGGGGGAGAAATTTTGTGTCATGTATACCTATTTTGATCCCGCCCTTCTGACACCCTGGACGTTGATAAGATCCTTCCATTTCGCAGCACGCACCTTAAGATCACACATAAAAAAGATGTGTGAAGGAGATTGGATTTGTTTTTTTGAATAAAATAGACTAGAATAAACTCGGATGAAAAAATAGGAATGGAGTGGAGGCTACTCATAAATTAAGAAATTTCATTAATTTGTAGCTACGATAAATCAATTCGTGGAATATTTAGAGTTCGATACCATCCACATCCAATCAAATTCTCTATTATCGCCATCCAGTTTGTTCATATCACATATAGAATGTTGGGATTCGACATTGCGCCAACCAATGACTATTCCGTTTTCCTTGACTAAGGACTACAAATGAAATTCAATAACCTAACAAGAAACAAAAAAAATGACAAGTTATTACGATTCCCGTGGCCAGAAGCAACTATACATAGGGCTAGTCGTTGATTCTCACCCTAATGCAATGTTTCACATATATGTTAGTAGTCTTAAGAAGCTAGCTCTCGGATATGTTTCCGGGAAAATGCGAGAGAGTGCTATCCGTATCATACGTGGGGACACGGTCCTAATCGAACTCAGTGGTTACGATCAAACAAGAGGACGAATCGTCCAAAGACTGGACAACTATAGTCTTAGTCTTGACAACGATAGTTCTGATCAACCGGAGCCAGATAAAGATCCATTTTTTGATAAAGGACGACAGGGCAGCTCTAGGCCAGATCCGGACCCTAATGATACTGAGAGGGACGGGGCCTCCTAATCTAATATCTCAACAAATCACTAACAAAAACAAGGAAAGGAACAGTTTTTCTGTTCTGTCTAAAGAAAACCCATTGTTAATTGTTAGTTAGATCATTGTTAATTGTTAGTTAGATATAGAATAGATCTAATATATTCTATATATATTATATTCTAATTCTATATATAATAGATTCTAATTCTATATATAATAGATTCTAATTCTATATATAATAGATTCTAATTCTATATATAATAGATTCTTATTCTATATATAATAGATTCTTATTCTATATCTAATACTATGCACTTATATCTATATATCTATATATCCGTTTTGAATTTGAATCAACTATTTAAGTGCTTTACGAAGTTCACAAAAAAAAACACACATCTCCAATGGCAGATTTTTACGCGAAACTTCGAAGATTAACTAGTAAGCTACTGATTGCCACCTTCGGGCTAGGGGTAATTCTACTTCGCTTTACAATACTACCTATACCTCGGTGTTGTAGTCGAAGCCCAAACTACGTGGAAACGAAATGAAGTAACAAATATCTTGGGCTAGATACAAGCCTGGATTCTTACCTCTCACTTCACCGTGAAAGCTCCTCATCCACAAGGTCTCCGTTGCTTCCTTACAACTCTTTATCAAAGTCCAGTGAGTCCGATGATCCCACACCAGGAATCGAACCATTCCCTTTCCGTTGTTCGGATTCTTCGTGTGATTGGGACTTACCTGACTACCGAAAGTTTGGAGCCAGATGTAACTAGTGATCTTAGTGCGGATTTTTGGGTTTCAAAAGGAAAAGGTTTTTCTCACGAAAGAAGGCAAGACCTCGATTTGAATTGTCAATCCGAAACTTTCACTTCTTCGGATTCTTTCTCCAATTTCTCCAACCTAATTCATTTTTTGGGAAAACGGAAAAACCGACTTCCGATTCGAATTGGGAACCTTATCAATAAGCTGGAACAAGAGTTGCATAATCATAGCCTGAAACAAGATCAAGATAGAGAAACAGCTCTCATTGTTATTAAACCAGAGAGCCTTTCGACGCTTGACTCATCTCGTCGTGACGCGGAGGTTAGCTGTATGCTTTTCGGATTTAGGCTGGGTTCCCTAACAGAAAAAAAAGGAAAAGAGATCATCCAAGTGTTTTCGCCTAAGAAACGATGCGATCTAACGACCAAATTAAAAAGAGAACTATTGAGATTCTCTAAAGGTCGACCGATTTACACAGAAACTCGTAATTTTAGGGTGGAATTTAGAATTGTAGAATTTTCAGATGAAACTTATGATATGTATTTTCTCAACCACGTGTTGCGTCAATTAAAAAAAACCCTAGTAAACCTGTACCTAAATGGAACGATTCGCTATAGGAGGGGCCCAGCGCTTGAGATTGAGAGTACCGTCCGTTCCTACCGAAGATGACGGAAGTTGTGAAATGGTCATAAGAGGACATAGAGTTGCATATGAACTAAACTTCAGAACCAGGGAGGTTGTTGGCCTCAGCCCCTCTGAAGCAGAAGCGAGATCCTATCTCAGAGTGATTTACTTTGACATTCATTTTTCTCCTACGCCTACGTACGCTTGAAAATTGACATTTTTCCAATCAAAATAGATGCAATTTAAGATCTAGAATTTGGCGAGATTGGATTTCATTTCATTCTATTCTTTCGGGAATGGAATCCAATCTCTGATCTCCCCAAGTAGCATTCGAACCTACGACCAATCGGTTAACAGCCGACCGCTCTACCACTGAGCTACTGAGGAAAAAAACGGGACTGGTTGTGGGCGAGGGGGGATTCGAACCCCCGGCACCGTGGTTCGGAGCCACGTGCTCTAATCCTCTGAGCTACAGGCCCCACCCCGTCTCCACTGCATTGTTTCTGTTTCCTATCAACAAATCACTATTTCCCTTCGCGGAGGTTTCACATTCCCTTCGCGGAGATCCATCCAAAATGAAAGAGACTTTTTTCTTTCAAGAAGTAGATTCATCAAAATAAAATATAGGGAATCATCACTATGAAAACGAGGGCTTCTGTTCGTAAAATTTGTAGAAGATGTCGACTGATTCGTAGGCGGGGACGCATTATGGTGACTTGTCCTAATCTGAGACATAAACAAAGACAAGGATAATCTTTCTGTCTGAAAGAGAACTCACTTTCGAAAGCCAAAAGAAGGACTAATGTCACTCAAAACAAAATCAAGGATCAAACACGAAATGGATATCTTCGTAGATTTCATTTATGACTCATATTTATGAGATGATAAGATATGACAAAACCTAAGAGACTAAAACAGACAAAACCTAAGAAACTAAGACAGACAAAACCGAATCCACAAAAACTTCGTGTATCTACGAATAAACGTATTGCTTTAAGTAAGAAGAGACATATTCGTTTACGTAAAAAGGGACGTACAATATCAAAAGGAGTGATTCATGTTCAAGCGAATTTCAATAATACCATTGTAACTGTTACAGATGCTCGAGGTCAGGTCATTTCTTGGTCCTCCGCTGGTGCTTTGGGATTCACAGGCCCAAGAAAGGGGACACCTTTTGCCGCTCAAACTGTAGCAAGAGATGCTATTTCAGTGGTGGGTGGGGGTATTCTGAAACGAGCAGATGTGAAGATCAAGGGTGGTGGTTCCGGAAGAGATGCAGCATTACTAACTATTAGTAAAAGTAAGATAGTATTAGATTTCGTACGCGATGTAACCCCTCTGCCACACAATGGATGTAGACCCCCTAAAAAAAGGCGTGTATAAAAAATCCAAATGAGAATCGAATGGAACAGAATCGAATGGAACAGATTTCAAGAGAAAGAAATGATTCACCAATCACTAATCAGATATTAATTAGTATGATTAAAGAGGAAGTAGCAGGATCCACTCGAACACCACAGTGGAAGTGCCTTGAATCAAGAGTAGACAATAAACGTCTTTATTATGGACGTTTCATTCTGTCCCCACTTAGGAAGGGTCAAGCCGATACCATAGGTATTGCCATGCGAAGGATTTTACTTGGAGAAATAGAAGGAACATGTATCACACATGCAAAATTGAAGAATGTACCACATGAATATTCGACAATACCAGGTGTTGAAGAACCGGTACATGAAATTTTAATGAATTTGAAAGAAATTGTATTGAGAAGTCATTTGTATGGAGTTCGAGACGCACTCCTTTATGCCAAAGGTCCAAAATGTGTAACTGCTCAAGATATCACCTCACTGCCGCCTTCTGTGGAAATAGTTGACACTACACAGCATATAGCTAAGCTCACAGAACCCGTGGATTTGCATATTGAATTACAAATCCAGAGAGATCGTGGATATCATATCAGATCCACAAATCCTTCTCAAGATGGGAGTTATCCTATAGATGCTGTATCCATGCCTGTTCGAAATGTGAATCATAGTATTTATGATTATGGGAATGAGAATGAGAAACAAGAGATCCTTTTTCTCGAAATATGGACAAATGGGAGTTTAACTCCAAAAGAAGCACTTTATGAGGCTTCTCGTAATTTGATTGATTTGTTTATTCCTTTTCTACATGCGGAGGAGGAAAACACGAATTTGGAGGAAAACAAAAACCAATTGACTTTACCCCTTTTTGCCTTTCATGAGAGATTCTCTTATCGAAAGAGAGATCAAAAAGAAATTGCATGGAAATCGATTTTTATTGACCAATTCCAATTGTCTTCCAGGGCCTATAATTGTCTCAAAAGGTCCAATATACATACATTATGGGACCTTTTGAGTCACAGTAAAGAAGATCTTATGAGAATGGAAGATTTTCGTGCAGAAGATGGCAAACAGATATTGAGTATTTTAAAGGAGCGTTTCGCAATTGATTTACCTAAGAATCCATTTTCCTTTTAACTCCATTGCAATTCTTTCATCCTTTTCTTTTTTTTTTTCCTATTTTCGAAACGAAATGGGCGAACGACGGGAATTGAACCCGCGCGTGGTGGATTCACAATCCACCGCCTTAATCCACTTGGCTACATCCGCCCGTCCCTTGGAATGTATCTAGGGAAAATTCACTTGAAAGGAAAAAGGAACTAT